AAAATAAATATGAAGATAGCAGTTTATGGAAAGGGTGGAATAGGAAAATCTACTACTAGTTGTAATATCTCCATCGCTTTAGCAAGACGTGGAAAAAAAGTACTACAAATCGGATGTGATCCCAAACATGATAGTACTTTCACTCTCACTGGATTTTTAATTCCTACTATAATAGATACTCTACAATCGAAAGATTATCATTATGAAGATGTTTGGCCCGAAGATGTAATCTATAAGGGTTATGGCGGAGTAGACTGTGTAGAAGCTGGGGGTCCTCCTGCCGGAGCTGGATGTGGGGGTTATGTGGTTGGGGAAACCGTTAAATTATTAAAAGAATTAAATGCTTTTTACGAATATGATATTATTTTGTTTGATGTTTTAGGTGATGTAGTATGTGGAGGATTTGCCGCTCCATTGAATTATGCAGATTATTGCATCATCATTACGGATAATGGTTTTGACGCCTTATTTGCTGCTAATCGAATTGCAGCTTCAGTAAGAGAAAAAGCCCGTACACATCCACTTAGATTAGCTGGTTTGGTAGGAAATCGCACATCAAAAAGAGATCTTATCGATAAATATGTAGAAGCTTGTCCAATGCCTGTTTTAGAAGTACTACCTCTAATTGAAGATATTCGAATTTCTAGAGTTAAAGGTAAAACTTTATTCGAAATGGTAGAATCTGAATCTACTCTTAAATATGTTTGTGAATTTTATTTGAATGTAGCAGATCAAATATTGTCTAAACCCGAAGGTATTGTACCGGAAGAAATTCCGGATCGAGAATTATTTAGTTTACTCTCTGATTTCTATTTGAATCCCGTAAATGCTATAGACATTAAAAATAATAAAACAAATTTGATTGATTTCACGATAATTTGAAATATAAATAATTCTTTTCTATCTAGTCCTTTTCATTCAGTCAAGGAAATCTATAATATGTCGATTAAGATATCTGAAACTCTCACTTTTGAATGCGAAACAGGTAATTATCATACTTTTTGTCCCATTAGTTGCGTTGCTTGGTTGTATCAGAAAATTGAAGATAGTTTTTTCTTAGTTGTAGGTACAAAAACATGTGGTTATTTCTTACAGAATGCTCTTGGAGTTATGATATTCGCCGAACCTCGTTATGCTATGGCAGAATTAGAAGAAGGAGATATCTCGGCTCAATTAAATGATTATCAAGAATTGAAACGGTTATGTCTTCAGATAAAAAAAGATAGGAATCCTAGTGTAATTATATGGATTGGTACTTGTACGACAGAGATTATTAAAATGGATTTGGAAGGCATGGCTCCTAAATTAGAAACTGAGATTGAAATTCCAATTGTAGTGGCGAGAGCAAACGGATTAGACTATGCGTTTACCCAGGGGGAGGATACTGTACTAGCCGCTATGGCACATCGTTGTCCTGAACAATATAATTTGATTAACAAGAAAAAAGAAGTTAAAAAAGATGAATCTATAGAAAAATTTTTTTCATTTTCTTCTATTGAGACGGGAGGAAAAAAAACTAAATCTATAACGAATTCTTTAGTAGATAAAATGCCTTTAGTTCTTTTTGGTTCTTTACCCTCAACAGTAGCTTCTCAACTCAGTTTGGAATTGAAACGTCAATCTATTAATGTATCGGGTTGGTTACCTGCTCAAAGATATACAGATCTACCGGCCTTAGGAAATGGGGTTTATGTTTGTGGTGTCAATCCTTTTTTAAGTAGAACCGCAACAACTTTAATGCGACGTCGTAAATGTAAGTTAATTGGAGCACCTTTTCCTATTGGTCCCGACGGAACACGCGCTTGGATTAAAGAAATTTGTTCCGTTTTCGGTATTGAAACACAAGGTCTGGAAGAAAGGGAGCAACAAGTTTGGGAAAGTTTAAGAAATTATCTCAATTTAGTGCGTGGAAAATCTGTTTTTTTCATGGGAGATAATCTCTTAGAAATATCTTTAGCAAGATTTTTAATTCGGTGTGGAATGATCGTCTATGAAATTGGTATTCCATACATGGATAAAAGGTATCAAGCTGCCGAATTAACATTTTTACAAACTACATGTAGAAAAATGTGTATACCAATGCCTCGAATTGTGGAAAAACCTGATAATTATAATCAAATACAACGTATGCGTGAATTACAACCCGATTTAGCCATAACCGGAATGGCTCACGCCAATCCGCTTGAAGCTAGAGGAATTAACACAAAATGGTCTGTTGAGTTCACTTTTGCTCAAATTCATGGGTTTACGAATGCAAAAGATGTTCTTGAACTCGTTACACGTCCTTTACGACGTAACAACAACTTAGAGAACTTGGGTTGGACAAATTTGGTTAAAGAAGGATAAAAAAAAGGGAGAGGGTCATTGATTAGTTCATTCTTCGCTAATCAATGACCCTCTCTTTTATCTCAAAGGATATAAACTTTATTCTATTCTAATCCCACCCTATCGAGGAAGGTTTTTTACTATGATAACAAGCATTCCCCTATTGTTTTCTATTCCATGGATTCCGATATTATCACGGATAAACTTTTCAAGCACATTTATTTTATTTGGATTATATTACGGATTCCTCACCACACTGCCCATTAGTCCTTCTCAACTTTTATCTATGAGAGCTTTTTTATTGGGAGGAAATCTTAGTGGGACAGTAGCCATTAGTGGTTTGATAACAGGACAATTGATAGTATTTTTATCAGTTTATTATTCACCTCTCTATATAATATTAATAAAACCTCATCTATTAAGTTTACTAGTTTTATCATATATCTTTTTCTACTGGTATAAAATAAAAGATCTTCTGAATTACCAATCCTTAAGACCAATAACATCGTTTCGAGATACTCGAATTTTTAAATTATTTTTCGATAGTATGATTTTTCAGTTATTGAATCCTATTCTTTTACCAAGTCCCGTATTGGCAAGATTATTAAATCTTTTCTTTTTTCGTCATAGTGATAACGTATTATTTTTAACAAGTGCTATTCTAGGTGGGTTTTGCGGCCAATATCTATTTATTAATTTGGGAAAAGTACTTTTATTCCGTGTAGAATCTGATTCACCCATACTTTATCTTTTAGTTAAACGTATAATTCATCGAATTTTTAGTACTATTTTATTGGGTTTTTCTTTGTTACATTTAGGTCGAACTCCAGTTCCTTTTATTACGAAAAAAATAATTGATAATTTGCAATTTAATTCATCGAAGCGAGAAGAATCTATATTTTTTCAAAAATCATGGCCTGGACTTTTTTTTGATTATCGTCGATGGAAAAGACCATTAAGATATATAGAGAATAGTCGATTTAGTACTCAAAGTCCCATGAAAGGAAGAGTATCTCAATATTTTTTTAATTCATGTTTAAGTGATGGAAGACCAAGATTATCTTTTACATATTTACCCAGTGTAGCAGTTTTCGAAAAAAATTTCGGAAAATATTTTAATTATTTAGAATTTTCACCATCTAGCAAGTTTTTCGGAGAATGGATTAATACTAGGAGACAAAAAAGAAAAGATATATACAATAAATTTCAGCATGGAGTCCTATTTTTAGATAATGGATTTACTATGACAGAAGTTATGGAAAAAGAGACGGGATTATCAAATTTTAGAGGAAAAATATTTACTAAATTTTATGATCCTTTATTAATGGGACAAGGTTATGAAGCGATGATAACATCAAAATCACCGTGGTTTTTTACAGAAAAATATGATAAATCGCAAAGGGCGCAAAAGAATAGATTTTTTATAAGGAAAAACAATAAACTTAAATATTGGATTTCCAATCAATGGAAAGAATTGGAATATAAAAATTTTGTATTGCCTTGGGAACCACTAACTCGAGATGCTCGTCGTATCCTGGGTTTACTTATTGATAAATCAGAAAAAGTGAAATCTGACCCAAACTCAAAACGAGTCAATTTTTTCGATGCGGATACAAAAATAGACTCGAATGGAAAAAGTAATACCCTAATTGGTAATATGCGTAAAAGAGTTAATCGAAAATCCAATATTATTAATTGGGAGCTTATTTTGAATCTATCCACTCGTCAAAAAAATTTATACTTTAATTATTTACAAATAGATGAATGGAATACACTCAAAAATTATTGGAAAAATTTATTCCTAGGTGACATAACCCGAGTGAAAAATATATTTTCTTTTTTAGTAAAAACATTAGGAATTGATAAAAAATTTCTATTTCGAGAAATGGATAAAGAAATACCTCGATGGACACCCGATTTGAAAAATGATAAATTCGATGTGATAGCTATTGGAGTTACTGATATTCGTCAGAGAAAAGTAAAAAATTTGGGATATTTAATAAAAGGGAAAGATAGGAGAAGAAAAATTGTGAGACGTTTTTCGCAACAATCTGATTTTCGTCGAAAATTAGTGAAAGGTTCAATGCGCGCCAGAAGACGTAAAACTCTGATATGGAAAATGTTTCAACTTAAAATAAATTCTCCATTTCTTTTACGAATGAGTGAAAAACCCACTTTTATTAGAACCTATTCTAATATACAAAACATTTATGGATCAGAACTTACATTTCGAAATATTTCAAAAGAAAGAAACGAAAATTTTTTATTGAAAAAATTTTCATTATTTGAAAAAACAAAAGCAGACCGTCTTGCTATAGCAAATAGATGGGATTTCCCATTGGCTCAATGGGGAAGGAGTTGGTTACTTATCATACAATCACATTTCAGAAAATATCTAGCACAACCCTTATTAATAATATTAAAAAATATTAGTCGTTTATTTTTGTTTCAAAATCCTGAATGGAACGAAGATTGGTCTGAATGGAGCAAAGAAATTCATATAAGATGTACTTATGATGGTACCGAAGTTTCGAAGGAGGAATTACCTGAACAATGGCTGAGAGATGGTCTTCAGATAAAGATAGTCTATCCTTTTCATTTGAAACCTTGGCATAATATTAAGTCTCGAAATAGAACTTTGGGAAAAAGAAGATTCCATTACTGTTATTTAACCGCCTGGGGTTTCTTAACCGATCTACCGTTCGGTAATATGAAGGAACAGCCTTCGTTTTGGAAGCCAATAAATAGAGAAGTTAAAAGAAAATGGAGAAAAAATATATTTATAAGATTTTTCAAACAAGTTGAAAAAAAACCATTCACAATACCTGATTTTATTGGTTCAAAAAAGCTTGACATTCAAATTAATAAATCTACTAAATTTAATTTTAATAATTTGGAATCGGAAAAACAATATACAGAAATTACTATAAAAAATAGCAATAATATTCGTGAATTAATTGGAAGCAATAATAATAATAATAATAATAATAATAATAATAATATCGCTTCAGAAATACCGATAAAGTCTGAACGTGGTACTTTGATTTATATAAAAAATTTAGAATATTTAGTTACGGAGAAAAATAAAAAAGAAACGGAAGTAGATTTTAACCACAATAAAGGAAAAGATTATCGTTTAGATGAAAAAGCAGAAAAAAGAAAACCATTCAAAAGATTGATTCGAATCAAACAAATAATTGTTAGATTTTACATAAAAAATGTCGAATTGGTAAAAAAATGGCTTTTTACCTTAAACAGAAATATTAAAAGAATACAGATGGATTCTAAAATAGATTTAGAGATTATAAAAGAATCGATTGGAAATTTTTTTAATAATTAAAAGAAGAATAAAAACTCAATCGTTAATAATGAAATATCGAAAAAAATTTAAGTAAATTCTAACTAAATGATGATATTAATGTCTCAAGCGTATGTACTTAGAAGAATATGGGGGAAAAAAACAAACAATAAATCTTATTTAAGATGTTTATTAAAATCTTGGACACCCTATTTATTTATTAAGAATAATTTTAGAATTTTTTTGCATGAACATGGAATAGTAAGTGATCTAGAATTTTTCAATTTTCGAGAAAAGAGTTGGAAGCGATGGTTAAAACGTCTCAATCGATACAATCTATCTCCAAATGTATGGTATAGGATCATGCCTCAACAATGGCGCTTTAGAGTTAGTGAACATTGGGAAACAAAAAAAAGTCGAGTTTTGAGTACCGAAGAGAATAAAAATTTTAATATTTATCAGCAAGATAAAAAATTATCTATATCTATTTTCAATTCTTCATTTGAACGAACTAGGAAACGTAACAAATTATTTTCAAATAATTTATCAACTTATAGTTATTTTGATTTAAATAAAAACTTAATGACTAAGAAATTTTCGAAATCAAAAGAAAATCACGTATATAATAATACTATTAAAAATAAAACACATAAATTTTATCCCATTTCTGATAAAAAAAGAATTTATCCAAGTTTATTGATAAGCAGAAAAAATATCTTCTTCGGATATAATATCTTATTATGGTTTATCCCGGAATTCATAGAACAAAAAAGTGTATATCAATATGAAAAAGTATTGAAATTAGATACTTCTATTATAAAAAATAAAGATCGGGAAATACTTCGAAATAAAGACTTGCTTCGAGAGAGAGAGCTTAATAAATCTATTCGTCAATGGAGATGGAAATCGAAGAATTCGGAAAAAAAATTTGGTAAATTGGGTAATATGGCGTCTCTCATGACTTTTATGCAGAATCAAGAAACAATGGTTTCCCTTTCGGAAAAAATGAAAGAAGATTTAGATTCATTTCGTCTTTTTTTTCGTAGGAATAATAGTTTCAATCGATTAACAATTAACTCAGAGCATCGTCTACCCCGATTATTGGATGATCAAATTTATATATATAAACTTGTAAGTACATTATCGAATTTCAGGCAGCGGTTGAAAGGAATGTCAAATCCAGAAAATCTAGATAAATATTTAATAAATATTCATATTTGTAAAAATGGTGGAAAAAATAATTTATTTCTATTCAATTTTTTCAATCTCGAAGATATTTTACTTCCAAAACGTCGTAGAGAATTTAGGATATTAAATTCTTTATCTTTGCAAGGAGAAAGACATATAAAATTGAATGAAAATTTATTGAAAAAAATAAAAGAACGAAATCAAAAAATTGAAATGACTAGAAATAAAATAATTAAACGTTTTATTTGGTCCAGTTATCGGTTCGAAGATCTAGCTTGTATGAATAGATTCTGGTTTAGTACAATGAATGGGAGTCGATTTTCTATGCTAAGATTTCGCATATATCCTACAACAATATAAGAATTTATAACTACGATAGAATTTATAATTAATATATAGAATCTGCTAGAAGGAGATAGAATTTATAAACTTTTATCTTTTGACAAAATTTTATTGCATGATTATTATCGTAAACATTAGAAAAATTTCAATCATCAACTTTTTTATTTATATTTATTTCAGGAGAATAAATCTATGCCGATAAATTCATTTATCCATCTTTTTTCTATTTCAAAAAAAAAGGAAGGATCAGTTGAATCTCAAATATTTCGTTTAACTAATCGAATTGTAAAACTTACGTATCATTTCAAAACACATGGTAAAGATTATTCATCCCAAAGGGGCCTATGGAAAATATTGGGTAGACGTAAACGTCTTTTAGCTTATTTATTCAAAACGAACCCGGTCAGTTATCAAGATTTAACTAGTCAATTAGGAATTCGTAGATTAAAAACAAATTGATTATTAATACAAATTAAATAATTTGTATTAATTAATATCCAACTAATTAAGGGAGAGTGAAATATCATGATACTTACTGGGAAAAAAAAACCAATGATAGTAAGTATGGGTCCTCATCATCCATCGATGCATGGTGTTTTACGACTCATTATAACTCTCGAAGGAGAAAATGTTTCCGATTGTGAACCCATATTGGGTTATTTGCATAGAGGAATGGAGAAAATTGCCGAGAACCGAACAGTTATCCAATATCTTCCTTACGTAACACGATGGGATTATTTAGCTACAATGTTTACAGAAGCTATTACAGTCAATGGACCAGAAAAATTAACCAATATTCAAGTACCTAAAAGAGCGAGTTATATAAGAGTCATTATGCTAGAACTAAGTCGTATTGCATCTCATTTGTTATGGCTTGGTCCTTTTATGGCTGATATTGGTGCACAAACCCCTTTTTTTTATATTTTCAGGGAGAGGGAAATGATATATGATTTATTTGAAGCTGCTACTGGTATGCGGATGATGCATAATTATTTTCGTGTTGGAGGAGTAGCTGTAGATTTACCCTATGGATGGATAGACAAATGTTTAGATTTTTGTGATTATTTCCTACCAAAAATTGGTGAATATGAAAAACTTATAACAAATAATCCAATTTTTTTAGAACGAGTACAAGGAGTAGGTATCATTAATAGAGATGAAGCTATAAATTGGGGTCTGTCAGGACCTATGTTACGAGCTTCGGGAATTCAATGGGACCTTCGAAAAGTAGATCATTATGAATGTTATGATGAATTGGATTGGCAAATCCAATGGCAAAAAGAGGGAGATTCACTGGCTCGTTATCTAGTAAGGATTGGGGAGATGAAAGAATCTGTAAAAATAATTAAACAAGCGTTGAAAGCAATTCCTGGAGGACCCTACGAAAATTTGGAAGCTCGAAGACTTAAAAAACAAAATAATTTGGAGTGGAATTCTTTCGAATATCAATTTATTAGTAAAAAACCTTCTCCAACTTTTAGATTACCTAAACAAGAACATTATGTAAGGATAGAAGCTCCTAAAGGAGAACTAGGAATTTTTATAATAGGAGATGATAGTGTATTTCCTTGGAGATTGAAGATTCGACCACCTGGTTTTATAAATTTACAAATTCTTTCTCAACTAGTTAGAGGAATGAAATTGGCAGATATTATGACAATTTTAGGTAGTATAGATATCATTATGGGAGAGGTTGATCGTTAGAATGATCTCAAATATAAATTTAGAGAAACAAATTATACGAATTCTTTCTGCATTAGGATTTTATGAAGAATTATTTCATCCCACACAAATAATAATTCCTATCCTTATTCTTATGTTAGGAGCAACTGTGGGAGTATTAGTTATTGTATGGCTCGAGAGAAAGATATCTGCAGCAATACAACAACGCATTGGACCTGAATATGCTGGTCCTTTAGGAATTGTTCAAGCTTTAGCGGATGGTTTAAAACTTTTTTTTAAAGAAAATATTATTCCATCACAAGTAGACTACAGTTTATTTACTATCGGACCGATATTAGTTGTTGCACCAGTTTTTTTGAGTTATTTAGTAATTCCTTTCGGATATAATATTATTTTAGCCAATTTTGATATAGGAGTTTTTTTCTGGATTGCTGTTTCTAGTATTGTTCCTCTAGGACTTCTTATGGCTGGATATGGATCGAATAATAAATATTCTTTTTTGGGTGGTTTACGAGCAGCTGCTCAATCTATTAGTTATGAAATTCCTTTAGCATTAAGTGTTCTATCCATAGCTCTACGTGTGATTCGTGTAGATACCTAATTCTTTCGAAAAGAATTTATTAGTAATTTTTCCAGTGTCTAATTAAAACTGAATAGTCATATGGGTGAAATTAAACAGTAAAGTTTTTATTATACAGTAAAAAATGAAATCCCATCCTCTTTGTACGAGAGTGAAAGCTTAGTACAATTAATGAAATTGTAAAGTTCCGGGTGAAAGATTAGCCATCCACGCCTGATAGCGGAAAACAAAAAAATCGATAGATTTGACCAAGCAAAAGTATAAGAAGGGGTGAGAAAAAACGAAATGCATAAATAAAGTCAGTATGAAAATATATCGAATATATATATATATAAAATGATAAGGACTTTACATTAGTAGAGATGTTTCAGCAGTACTTCCTTAAAATCTTACTTAAGCATATTTCCCTATTTACAAAAAAATGATTATTCGGAACGAAGTAATTTTTTTGCAGTTCTCATCTAAGAAGATAAATAATTGAAAATTTTATACTTTTTTATAGAATAATCCAATTATTTACAAGAATGAGTTAGTGCTAGCAAAAAACTGTAAAAATCGAGATAGATTCAAAAGCATGTCATTGAATAGCAGACAGAATCTCTTTGGTCAAAAAAAATATTAATACATATTTTCATTTTTATAACCATTGAGGAGCCGTATGAAATGAAAAGTTTCACGTACGGTTTTGAAATAGAGATATCAATAGTAATGTTGATATCGACTAGAATTATCGAATAGTCTAAGTACAGTTGATATAGTTGAGGCGCAATCTAAATATGGATTTTGGAGTTGGAATTTATGGCGTCAGCCTATTGGTTTTATAGTTTTTTCCATTGCTTCTTTAGCAGAATGTGAAAGATTACCATTTGATTTGCCAGAAGCAGAAGAAGAATTAGTTGCAGGTTATCAAACGGAATATTCAGGTATTAAATTTGCATTATTTTATCTTGCTTCTTATTTGAATTTATTGATTTCTTCACTATTTGTAACAATTCTTTATTTAGGAGGCTGGCATTTTCCCATTATATTTCTTTCGAATTTCGAGCATTTGGAATGGAATCCTATTATCACTGGGATTTCTCAAGTTACCAATATAATAGTAGGAATTACTATTACAATGGTTAAAGCTTATTCATTTTTATTTATCTCTATAATGACCAGATGGACCCTACCCAGAATAAGAATTGATCAACTATTGAATCTTGGTTGGAAATTTCTATTACCAATTGCTTTGGGTAATTTACTATTGACAGCATCTTTTCAACTTCTTTTATTATGAATTAATTTATTACTATGTAGTATCAAAATTAAACCCTAAAAGTTAGTTGGCGGGAGATAAAAACAAATTCCATTTAAACATAAGGATTTTTTGATATGTTTTCTACAGTGAATGGGTTTATAAATTATAGTCAACAAACGATACAAGCTGCGAGATACATTGGTCAAGGTTTTATCGTTACGCTAGACCACATGAATCGTTTACCAATGAGTATTCAATATCCTTACGAAAAATTGATACCATCTGAACGATTTCGAGGCCGTATTCATTTCGAATTTGACAAATGTATTGCTTGCGAAGTTTGTGTACGTGTATGTCCAATAAATTTACCTGTTGTTGATTGGGAATTGAGAAAAACTATAAGGAAAAAACAATTGAAAAGTTATAGCATCGATTTCGGAATATGTATATTTTGTGGCAATTGTGTCGAATATTGTCCCACAAATTGTTTATCAATGACTGAAGAATATGAACTTTCAACTTACGATCGTCATGAATTGAATTATGATCATATAGCGTTGGGACGTTTACCTATATCAGTAATTGAAGATTCTACAATCGGAACTCTCTCCAATTTAACATCGTTATCTAAAAGAGTTATGGAAGGACATTCAAATTCGCGAAACGTTACTAATTTTTCAAGTTAAATTTCTCCAATTTTTACTAATATATTGTAGATATCGTTTCGATCTCAGATTAACGCGTGAAATTCTAATAAATAAAATTTTATTCTATTATTGTGACACATATGAAATTACCCGAATCATTTTCCGAAACTATTTTTTCTTCTATTGAATTAGGTCTTATATTAGGAAGTCTGGGTGTTGTTTTACTCACTGATATAGTTTATTCTGCTTTTTTTTTAGGATTTGTTTTTGCCTGTGTATCTCTCTTATACCTCTTATTGGATTCCGATTTTGTTGCTGCTGCGCAGGTTTTAATTTATGTAGGAGCTATTAATGTTTTAATCGTATTCGCAGTAATGTTAATAAATAAAAAACAATATGATAATTTTTTTTCATTTTGGACTATAGGTGATGGAATTACCTCAGCTATTTGTATTAGTATCTTTCTGTTATTAAGTAATGCTATCTCAAAAACTTCATGGTCTGATATTTACTTGGTTGCACAATCAAATAAAAATAAAGAACTACTTCCAACAGATAATATTCGACGTATTGGATCGGAATTGCTAACCGAGTTTATCATTCCATTTGAATTCATGTCAATAATTCTTTTGGTCGCTTTAATAGGTGCTATCGTACTAGCTCGTGGAGAACAAGTAATTGATCTTGAAAAATAAGTATTACAAAATGAAAAATAATTTTTTGATTCAATTCTCGCAAAAATTTTAAATATTATGTTTTCCGATGGGAAAACCAAAATCCATAAGGATTCTTATGCTCGAACATATTCTTAACTTGAGTGCTTTTATATTTTGCATTGGTATTTTCGGATTAATAACGAGTAGGAATATGGTTAGAGCACTTATGTGTCTGGAATTACTTTTTAATGCAGTTAATATAAATTTAGTAACTTTTTCCAATTTTCTCGATAAATTACAAATAAAAGGAGAAATTTTTTCTATTTTTGTAATAGCAATTGCAGCGGCTGAAGCTACCATTGGATTAGCCATTGTTTTGGCTATTTATCGTAATAGAAAGTCAACTCGTATTGATCAATTCAATTTGTTAAAATGGTAATGATTTCGTTACAGTTTCGAAGGTATTAATAAGTACTTCATTATGATTAATACTTTTTGATGAATTCAAGACATAACGAGGTTTTTTTCTGCTTAAATAAAACTTAATTCCGACTAAGAAAAAAAGTTTTTTTATTTCATTTTTCATTTAATTCAAGGTTATTTCTATCTCAATAGGAGTTAATAAATCCAATGGCACATTCCGTCAAAATTTATGATACATGTATTGGTTGTACCCAATGTGTAAGAGCTTGTCCAACAGATGTGTTGGAAATGATACCTTGGGATGGATGTAAAGCTAATCAAATAGCATCTGCTCCTAGAACAGAAGATTGTGTAGGTTGTAAGAGATGTGAATCCGCTTGTCCAACAGATTTTTTAAGTGTACGTGTTTATCTAGGATCTGAAACTACTCGTAGTATGGGTCTTGGATATTAACTTAATTATGCTATTAAATAAAATACTTCGCATCTTTTTGTAGTAAGAACCTATTTTGATTATAGGTTCTTATTATAAAAATTCTTTTTATTTCTATTATGAACCATCTCCCCTGGCTAACTATAATTGTTCTTTTTCCGATATCTGCGGGTTTCTTTATTCCTCTTTTTTTTCCCAAAGGAAATAGAATTATTCGATGGTATACCCTAGGAGTTTGTCTTTTGGAATTCCTTCTAATAACTTATATTTTTTGCTATCATTATCAATTCAACGATAGTAACATCCAATTGAAAGAAGATTATAATTTGGTTAATTTTATGGATTTCCGTTGGAGATTAGGGATTGATGGATTTTCCATTGGGCTTATTTTGTTAACGGGATTTATAACTACTTTGGCTACCTTGGCTGCTTGGCCCGTTACACGAAATCCACGATTATTTTATCTTTCGATGCTAGCAATGTATAGTGGGCAAATAGGATTATTTGCTTCTCAAGATATTTTACTTTTTTTTTTTATGTGGGAGTTGGAATTACTTCCTGTTTATTTATTGCTAATTATTTGGGGAGGGAAGCGTCGTCTATACGCAGCTACTAAATTTATTTTGTACACTGCAGGTAGTTCTATTTTTATTTTGGTAGGAGCCTTAATTATGGCTTTTTATCAATCGGATATATCGACTTTTAATTTTCAGACATTAATGGGTAAAACTTATCCTTTGGAATTGGAAATTCTAATGTATTCGAGTTTTTTATTAGCATATGCCGTTAAATTACCTATTTTTCCGTTTCATACGTGGTTGCCAGACACTCACGGTGAAGCACATTATAGTACATGTATGCTTCTAGCGGGAATCCTTCTAAAAATGGGGGGTTATGGGCTTATAAGAATAAATATGGAATTATTACCTCATGCTCATTATTTATTTTCTCCATGGTTAGTTGGTGCAGGGGCCATACAAATTGTTTATGCGGCTTTAGTTTCTCTAAGTCAACGAAATTTGAAAAGAAGAATTGCTTATTCTTCAGTATCTCATATGGGTTTTGTACTTATCGGAATTGGATCCATAACAAACATAGGTCTTAATGGTGCTATATTACAAATGATTTCTCATGGTTTGATTGGTGCTTCACTCTTTTTTTTATCAGGAATAAGTTATGACAGAACACGTACTCTTTTTCTTGATCAAATGGGTGGAATAGCTACTTCGATGCCAAAGATATTTGCTCTATTTACCAGTTTTTCATTGGCTTCTTCAGCATTACCCGGTACAAGTGGTTTCGTAGCAGAATTTATGATTTTTTTAGGAATAGTAGATAATCAAAATTATTCTTTTATTTTTCGAATGATTATCGTTACAATTCAAGCAATTGGAATAATTTTAACTCCTATTTATTTATTATCCATGTTACGTCAAATGTTTTATGGATATAAATTCCCTAATATTTCAATTACATATTTCGCAGATGCTGGACCACGAGAAATTTTTATTTCAATTTGTTTATTAATCCCCATTATGTGTATTGGTATTTATCCCGATTTTGTCTTATTTATCTGGGGTAATAAAACCAATTATCTGCTATCGCGAAACTTTTATCAAAATTTGTGATTTTAGAATAGAATTCTATCGGTTTCCAACTCTCAATTATTCGTTTATATATATCGAAAAGATGCATATATCTAACGATGTTAATAATGTTAATGTTAATAATAATAATAATAATAATAATAATAATAATAATAATAATAATAATTTGATCAATGCTTATTCAATTTTAAAGAATGAATATTCATTCTTTAAAATTGAATATTTTTAATATATCGAAGTAAAATTACGAATTTTGTAATAACCATCCATAACTATGTAAACCTTTTCCCAATAAATTAACCCCTAAATAACAAATCCAAATTATGAAAAAACCTAAAGAAGCAATAATAGCTGATTGTTTCGTTCGCCAACCTCTAAGCATTCGCATATGCAAATAAGTAGCAAAAATTAACCAGGTAATTAAAGCCCAAGTTTCTTTTGGATCCCAATTCCAATAGGAACCCCAAGCTTCGTTAGCCCACACAGCTCCGGAAAGAATACCTATAGTTAGAAAGGGAAATCCAAAACTAATAATTCTGTAACTACAATTATCTAATTCGTAAATTAGTTGCCATTTGCGAAAATTTATAAAATATAAGCTATTTCGTGATTCACAATAAATATTAGTATTTCTTATTTTGCTAAAATCTCTGGAAATTAAAGAATACAGAAATGGATTTGATTTCATTGTTGGAAATTTTTTTTTTTTCGTTTCCACAACAATCCATAAAGTTATAGCTAATAACGATCCACATAAAAGTGCAGAATAACTCAATATCATTGTAGTTACATGCATCATTAACCAATGAGATTGTAAAGCGGGAACCAAAGGAAGCGACTGCTGCATCTCTCTGGGAAGACCTAAAGTAGCAAATCCATGAGCTAACATTGCACCAGGAGCTGTTATTATACCTAACCAATTATTTTTGGTTCTATTTTCCAAAATTGAATGAATTAGTGTTAAACCCCAGGAAAGGAACATCGATGATTCATATAAATTACTTAAAGGAAAATGTTTCGAAAGAATCCAGCGAATTGAAAGAAATAGTGTTATAGATACAAAAGCAATTATCATACTTATTTTACCTGAAATATTCAGTGTTTCATCATTTATGTATATCAATTTACTCCAATAGATAAGAGTGACGAGAAAGAGAAGAAAAAAAGATATATGAGCCAAAATTTGTTCAAAAATTGTAAATGTCGTAATTAAAAATTCGAAAGTTTTTAAGTCGTGTGACGGAGCCAACTAGCTGAAATGAGCTATAATTTTTATTATAAATGAATAATGGAAAAGTAAAAAGATGCTACAAAAAAATTTTTTTGTATTTTCGTAAGAAAAATAAAATTTTTTACCACAAACGAAATTTTTATATGCCGCTACTCGGATTCGAACCGAGATGCATTAGCACTGCTTCCTAAGAGCAACGTGTCTACCAATTTCACCATAGCGGCTCTAACAAAAAAATACTATCAAATTTCATATTGATAAACAATATCTAATTCAAGAGTCATTTAGAATAAATTCCTCCTAAATTAGATATTGTTTCTATCTATTAGATAGATAGATAGAAACAATATCTAATTTTTTGTTGAAATCTTCTGTCCATTATTGAATTTTATTAATCAAAAAAAGTGTATTTATTGAGAAAAAACTTGCAACAGCAGCACCTTGACAATAATATAACTCAAGTTTTTGAAAAAAGAGTAAAAAATAAACTACCAAATCTCTCGTTGGAATATAAAATGTTAGCAAGATTATCGGACTATATTATCTCAAAACTCTTAAGAAACCCAGAACGATTTATGTTAATAACAAGGAATCTATTACCTAACAAGTTTTAATCCAGCCCCTATCATTAGGTACAATCACTAAATTTAATCTGCCTACTTAAATTGGAATAGTGAATGGGAGTAGATTAATAATAGCATCTGAAAATCTTTTTTCCCGTAAATAAATATTTTACCAAAATTCAAGCAAAAATTAGTCCGGATAATAAATTTTTAATTATTGCCAATAAGACAGTTAAAAAATGTGAAACCGTAAACAGATAGTACAGGTTCTGTGGTTCTCTGTAGTTATCTGTAGTGATATATTTCGAGATTGTTATTTAATCATGTGTAACAAAATAAATATAGATAAAGCTAATATGGAAGTACCCTAATATAATGTTAATTTTGATTGACTACGAAAAATTTAGTTTGTATGAAAAGATTCCATATAAAATTTTCTCATTTATATTATACCTCATCCATGGAGGTTGATTCTGATGAATTGGCCAATTTACGATCTATTGAATAATAAAAACTTTTGGAACGATTTGTTAAAATGGATTTGGCTAAGGAAAAAGCTTTTAGTGCTGTTTTATTAGCTTTATCTCTCCATATACTTCTGCGAATTTTTGTTTTAGATCTCGAAGTACGTTTCTTTGGAACTGCCATTGTAAAGAATATCTCATCCTATTAATGAATATTAAATAGAAAATTTTAAATCTTCCTGTTTCTTGATTGTGAAAAAAAGAATGGAAAAATTTTGCCATTTAACCATATTGAACTATTCGTATATATCCTCTCCATCCAAAAAAATAGAATCAACTACAAATCGAGTTGATTTTTGTCGATGCCCCAATTTACGTCGTGTCTTTTTTTTAGGGACCATTTTGTAAATCGTAATTTTTTTTTCAAGACAAGGATGAAGAATTCTACCTCTAACTATAGCACCTTTTAACCAAGGATGCCCAATATTTATATTGGATTCTCGACGAATCATTAATACGCGATAAATTAAAACTTTTGTATCTTGTTTCAATTGACTCGGTATTAGTGAAGCAAAATGACGGATGTTATAAAATCTTCCAGGTTCTACTCGGAGTTGTTGACCTCCGGTTTCAATTATTGCATATGTACTCATTAGCTTATGAATTTTTTAATAGTTCTATTAGTTTATTGTGAATAAAAAATCTCATTGGATTTTTACAATTTTAATAGAACGAATTTCTACGAAAAAATCTATTCCTTTAGCTTCTATATAATATATTCGAAACTTACATTTCAACAAATGATATCTTTTAGTTTGAAAAAGAAAAGATATAATAATATTATATTACTTTATATTTCAATTAAGAATTTATGATACTTTTCCTATCACTTAGAAAAAATAATACATCTTATTCACATATTTTTACGAGTTTTTCTCAATAGAGTTAATTATAATTCGTAAAAATATGAAGTTTTCATTAAAAAAAATCGCTATGGAAATTCTATTTCAGAATGTTTGGCTTGTCCCATCGTTTCCTTTTCTAGCTTCTGTTTTATTGGGATTGGTTTTATTCTTTCTTCCAAGTTCCATAAGAAGTATTCGTCGTATATGTTTTTTCATTAGTGTCTCATTCCTAACTATAGCTATGTTTATATCTATTTACTCTTTTTGGCAACAAATAATGGGCAGTCCAATTCATCAATTTTTTTGGTCCTGGATTATTAATAAAAATGTCATTCCAGAAATAGGTTATTTGATTGATCCATTAACTTCTATTATGTTGATTCTAGTAACTACAGTAGGAGTTACGGTTATGATTTATAGTGGTAGTTATATGTTTTATGATCAAGGATATATAAGGTTTTTTTGTTATTTAAGTCTTTTTACTGCATCAATGTTAGGATTAGTTCTTAGTCCGAATTTAATACAGATTTATATTTTCTGGGAATTGGTTGGTATGTGTTCCTATTTATTAATTGGTTTTTGGTTTACTAGACCTAATGCAGCTAATGCTTGTCAGAAAGCATTTGTAACAAATCGTGTAGGGGATTTTGGCTTATTACTAGGTATTTTAGGTTTTTATTGGATAACAGGTAGTTTCGAATTTCAAGATTTATCCGAACGATTTCTTGAATTACTTGGTCATAATCGGATTAATATTGTTTTTGCTAGTTCATGTGCTATTCTTCTTTTCCTGGGTCCAGTTGCTAAATCTGCCCAATTTCCACTTCATATATGGTTGCCTGATGCAATGGAAGGACCTACCCCTATTTCCGCTCTTATTCATGCTGCAACTATGGTTGCAGCAGGTATTTTTCTTGTTGCTCGAATGTTTCCTCTTTTCGAAATGTTACCTCTTGTTATGAATTTAATTTCTTGGATAGGTGCAATAACAGCTTTGTTAGGAGCTAGCATTGCCATGGCTCAGAGAGATTTAAAAAAAGGTTTAGCTTATTCCACAATATCACAATTAGGATATATGATGCTGGCTTTAGGTATAGGATCCTATAAAGCTGGCTTATTTCACCTTATTACACATGCTTATTCTAAAGCTTTATTGTTTTTAGGGTCTGGTTCCGTTATTCATTCTATAGAACCTATTGTAGGTTATCATCCCAATAAAAGTCAAAATTTAAGTTTTATGGGTGGTTTGAGAAAACATATGCCAATTACTGCAGTAACTTTTCTTTTTGGGACACTTTCCCTTTGCGGTATTCCACCTTTTGCTTGTTTCTGGTCTAAAGACGAGATTCTTGTTGACAGTTGGCTCCGCTTTCCTTTTCTAGGATTTTTAGCTTTTTTGACAGCAGGATTAACAGCTTTCTATATGTTTCGTATATATTTATTAACTTTTGAAGGTGATTTTCGAGGTCAATTATCTGATGAATATAGAATCCATCCGTCTATTTCAATATGGGGTAATAACCCCTTACTAATGGGAAATGAAAAAGATAAAATAAATACTGTTTCTTCGTTAAATGGAGTGGTAAATAAAAATATTTCGTACCCCAAAGAATCCGATAGTATCATGTTATTCTCATTAATTATATTAACAATACCTACTTTTTTTATAGGATTAATAGGAGGAGTTTCTGCACAAAAACAAAATCATTTTAATTCTTTATCAAATTGGTTGCATTTATCTATAAATTCTTTGAATAATATTCATTACGAAAATTTCATGGAATTTTTTCGAGATGCGATTCCATCTATTAGTATAGCTTTATTCGGAATATCAATTGCTTTTTATTTATATGGACCTAAAATATTTCGGATGAAAATCTCGAAAATTGAAAAAGCACAATATATAGAATTTGATCTAAAGTCTATTTTCATATTTCTTTATAATTGGTCATATTATAGAGGATATATAGATGAATTATATGATTTATTATTTGTCAAAAATTTGAGATTTATATCCAAATCTTTATCTTTTATAGATCAATGGATCGTTGATGGAATTGTTAATGGAACAGGCATTTTAAGTTTTTTCGGGGGTGAAGGAATGAAGTACACAGTAGGTGGTAGGATATCTTCATATTTATTTTTTTTAGTTTCCTGTATGTTCCTGTTTTTTCTATATAGTTATATCATTTGAATAATATTTATTCATGATAACATATTTCATGTTATTGTGAGCTAAATATTTCTAGCTACTTATCACAATCTAACGACTTGATCAACCGAAACCATCGAGCAGATCGGATAGAATCTTATTACGTATTATAACATTTAATGATCTATACGAAGAATAACACGGAGTAGGCAAAAAGGTTAAAGGATCAGGGAGGCTTGATTTAAATATTTTGTGACTAGAATT